AAAATGTCTCCTTTTAATTGTCGACTATCAAATAAATCAGAAAATGTTACGAGATTTAGATTAACCGCATTCAGTATAAGCTCAAGACACATAAGTGCTCTAACCATGTTTCGGCTTGTGATCAATCCATAAATACCGATAGAAAATAAATAGGCACTCAAAATAAGTACATGCTCGGTCATCATTGACCAACTCCTCATCAATTGAGATTGATTTCAATATGAACAACAATACAATTTAACCGATTTGATTGACTAGAATATAACAAGTACGGAAAAAAGGAAGGTATTAGTAATGGATCGAACTCAAACCCATTCAATTTAATATATGAACAATAGAATATCAAAATGGAACTGAAGGGAAATTGATGTCATAATAATAACACAGAACAAAACACGGCCTTATTTATTTTATTTTATTTTGGATTTCTAATTCTAAGTATTTATTACTGACGAGCCATAGCAATTGCACCTATCAAAGCAACTAAAAGAATTATAGAAATGAGTTCAAATGGAAGATAAAAATCTGTTGATAAATGAATTCCAATTTGTTGAACGTTACTTGTCAGGTCCTGCTCTATAATCTGGTTTGATCTTGTAGTCCAAATAATCCCGTACCATGACGTATCTGAGATAGTAGTAATTAGTGAAAAAAGAATACTTGTACAAACCAGTGAAGTAACTCCATCTCCAACTGTCCAAAGATATAAATCCTTGTAATATTCTGAACCATTCATGAACATCACAGCAAATACGATTAAGACATTTACGGCTCCCACGTAAATAAGGAGCTGTGCAGCAGCTACAAAATAGGAGTTAGATGGAATATGGAATAAGGATATACAAACAAGAACCAATCCTAATGAAAAGGCAGAATAAATTGGATTGGTAAGTAATACCACCCCTAGGCCTCCTAATATAAGACCTGATCCTAGAAATACTAAAAGAATATCATGTATTGATCCAGGTAAATCCATTATGTGTAAAATAAGAGATAAATAAGTTGAAATATTTCATTTTCATGACCTTACTGACTGGGCCAGGAAAAAAGAGGTTACCCTATCTTTCTTTTTTTTTTTTTCTTGTATATGCCTAATTGAATTGAATCTTAATGTGGTGTGGATTGATGTAGATACAGTTATTGGACCAATCCCGCTTTTGTATCCGAAAGAGTAGTTGAAATTTGATATTTCGAAATCATCACGAATATATGAATCTATTCTAAATTCAAATCAAGCCGTGATTCTCACCAATCAATAGTTATGTTTTGTAGTTACTAACCAACCAAAATGAAAGAAACTTCGCTTCTTTAGATCAAAACGGAATCTTAGTAATTGGTAATCGTTCTTGAATCAAGGGGGTTATCCGTGGCTATTTTTATTTGAGTCGAATTCATAATTGTTCGAATTGTGTAATCTCCAATTACTGACATTGGTAACCGACCCAAAGCAATTTGATTATAATTCAATTCGTGACGATTGTAAGTAGAAAGTTCATATTCTTCAGTCATTGATAAACAGTTTGTTGGACAATACTCGACGCAGTTACCACAAAATATACAGATTCCGAAATCAATACTATAATTAAGCAATCGTTTCTTTCTAATATCTGTTTCCAATCTCCAATCAACAACGGGTAGATCTATGGGGCATACACGAACACATACTTCACAAGCAATGCATTTATCAAATTCAAAGTGGATTCGACCGCGGAAACGCTCTGATGTGATCGATTTTTCATAAGGATATTGAATAGTTACAGGTAAACGATTCGCGTGAGATAAGGTAATCATGAAACTTTGACCAATGTACCTTGCAGCCCGTACTGTTTGTTGACCATAATTCATGAACCCGGTCACCATAGGGAACATATCGTGGATATCCATGAATAAATTGATGTTTCTTTCTCTTGCTTGAGAGAGGTTATGAATCTAGAATACCGTATTCTGTTACAGTGAAAGGAGTTGGGAAGAAGTTGTCAATAATAGATTACCTAGAGAAATAGGTAAAAGAAATTTCCATCCAAGATTTATGGTCCATTCTCATCCTAGGTAAAGTCCATCTTGTTGTGATAGGAATGAACAGGAACAAATAAGCTTTAGCTAATGTAATAAAGATACCAATTGTCGTTCCAAAGACTCCACCTGTTTTATTTATTGCGAAAGGTTCAGGGATGAATATGTACGGAATAGAGAGATTCCATCCGCCCAAGTAAAGAACTGTTACAAATAATGAAGAAACTAGTAGATTTAGGTAAGAAGCAACGTAAAATAAACCAGATTTGATACCTGAATATTCGGTTTGATAACCTGCTACTAATTCCTCCTCTGCTTCTGGTAAATCAAAGGGTAATCTCTCACATTCCGCTAGGGAAGAAATTAGAAAAACTATAAACCCTATAGGTTGACGCCACAGATTCCATCCCCCCAACCCATATTTTGACTGTGCCTCAACTATATCAACTGTACTTGAACTGTTAGATAATCATAGTCGATGATAACGTCACTGTTTCCATCGCTATTCCAGAACCGTACATGAAACCTCAGCCTCATACGGCTCCTCGATGGCCACAAATAAATCGAAGGACTGGTTTGGTTCGTTATTACCTCGGCATGTTTGTAGGGTAGATAGAGTAAACATGCATCGCATCGGAGAGTCCCGAATTAGACCAATGAAATTCTGTCTGCTATAATAACAAATAAAAAGCGCTTCCGAATTGATCTGATTCTTTATTTTATAATCAAAATTTTTGTTTAGTAATAACTTAATCCTTCAATAAAATACTCGTTGTATCAATAGATATTTCGACCCGTATCTTTAGATATTTCGACCCGTATCTTTCGATTACGAAAAATAATTAAACACTACACTAGTTCATGAATCATGATAAAAATTCCATTTGTATGAATATGGATGGGATGGAGGAAAGAATAAACAAGGATCTTTTATTATTCAGTTTTCCTATTGCATTTCATTTCTTTCGTTCCTGTTCTTCTTTCTCACTAAGAAGAGGGGATTCAAAAAAAAATAAAGGATTACGTCGTTCCCGATAGTCATTTCTTTAATCAGTGGATAAGAGCATACTCTAGATCGGAATCGTGGGGAAGTACTCCTTGATCATTTCTACCAACTTAAAGCCCTCATTATGATTCCTTTTATGCAGAAATACCCCTTTGGATACCTTACATTATCTCTATTACTAATCCTTTGTGTACCTTGGTGTTCCTAACCATCCACTCATTTTTGATTGATCCCCGGTATGGTAATACATACAATAGTAGAAACTCCATACAGTTGATCTTTTGCACCCGCTTCAAGCCATGATAACTAATCAATCAATCTTGGGGTAAACAGTTTCCACTGCTTATGTTTACTTCTACCTTACTCTCGTACATAGGGAATGAGAATCAATCTTCTTACTGCGAATTCATAAGCTGTTTTGTTTCACTCATATAACTATCTGGTTTAACTCATTGACCCGAATGATGAATAAAAAAATAAAGATATCTATTCAATACATTCAACCCCTTTCCTAGAAATAAAGGAAAGAGGTAAAAGTTCATGTTCCAACGAATCACACGTAGAGATATTGATAACACACATGGAGTTAATGGTATTTCATAACTAATAGATTGAGCAGCAGCTCGTAGACCACCTGAAAAGGAATATTTATTATTTGATCCATATCCTGACATAAGAAGTCCAATAGGAGCAATACTGGAAATAGCGATCCATAAAAAAACACCTATACTGAGATCGGCTAGAACAAGACGATAGCCAAAAGGAATTACTGAATAACTTAGTAGAATTGATATGACCGCTATAGATGGGCCGATACTGAATAAACGAATATCTCCTCTAGATGGTAGAAGATCCTCTTTGAAAAGTAGTTTGGTCCCATCTGCTAGAGCTTGAAGAATTCCCAAGGGACCAGCATATTCAGGCCCAATACGTTGTTGTATCCTTGCGGATATTTCTCTTTCTAACCACACAATCACGAGTACACCTATTGTGATTCCCAATACAGGAGTAAAAATAGGGACAAGCAGCCATACGAGGCCATAGACCTCTTTTAAGGATTCCGATCTGGAAAAAGAATTGATAGCTTGTACTTCTGTCGTATCAATTATCATTTCAACGATCAACTTCTCCCATAATGATATCTATACTACCTAGTATGGTCATGATATCAGCCAATTTCATTCTTTTAACTAGCTGAGGAAGAATTTGCAAATTGATGAAACCGGGTGGACGAATTTTCCATCTCCAGGGAAAAACACTATTATCTCCTATCAGAAAAATTCCCAATTCTCCTTTTGGGGCTTCTACTCTGACATAAAGTTCTTGTTTCGACAATTCAAAAGTGGGAGAAGGCTTTTTACTAATGAATCGATATTCAAAATCATTCCATTCGGAATCCCTTGCTTTATCAAAGCGACGGACTTCTAAATTCTCATAGGGCCCCCCCGGAATTCCTTCCAGAGCCTGTTGAATAATTTTTATGGATTCCGCCATTTCACTGATTCGTACTAAATAACGAGCTAATGAGTCTCCTTCTTTTTGCCATTGGACTTCCCAATCGAATTCATCGTAACACTCATAATGATCAACTTTACGAAGATCCCATTGTATTCCGGAAGCTCGTAGCATTGGTCCTGATAAACCCCAATTTATTGCTTCCTCTCCACCAATAATGCCCACTCCTTCAACTCGTTCCAAAAAAATGGGATTCCGCGTAATAAGCTTTTGATATTCAACAACTCCTGTTAAAGAATAATCGCAGAAATCCAAACATTTATCTATCCAGCCATGAGGTAGATCAGCAGCTACTCCCCCGATACGGAAATAATTATGCATCATTCGCATACCTGTGGCAGCTTCGAATAGATCATATAGCAATTCCCTCTCTCTGAAAATATAGAAGAAAGGAGTCTGTGCACCGATATCCGCCATAAAAGGCCCAAGCCATAACAAATGAGAAGCTATACGACTCAACTCCAGCATAATGACTCTGATATAGCTGGCTCTTTTAGGTACTTGAATATTTCCCAATTGTTCTGGTGCATTTACCGTTATTGCCTCTGTGAACATAGTAGCTAAATAATCCCAACGTGTTACGTAAGGTAGATACTGTATAATTGTTCGGTTTTCCGCAATTTTTTCCATCCCTCTGTGTAAATAACCCAATACGGGTTCACAATCAATAACATCTTCACCATCTAGAGTAACGATGAGTCGAAGAACACCATGCATTGATGGGTGGTGAGGACCCATATTGACTATCATGAAGTCTTTTCTTATATCCGGTACAGTCATATGTTTTCTTCCCCGATTCATTATTTCATGAATTGCTGAAAACGAAACGAGGTTCATCAAAATTCAAGATCTAATAAAGCAAATAATTCAAACGAATTTTCAAATTAACGAGTTTTTGGTTCCCGAATATCCAACTGATCAATTAATTCTTTATAACGTACTCTATTTTTCTTTGACAAATAAGCCAGTATACGTTGACGTTTTCCCAGAATTTTCCGCAGACCTCTCTGGGATAAATAGTCTTTTCTGTGCAATTCCAAATGTGAAGTAAGTCTCCGTATCTTATTGGTGAAACTGAATACTTGAAATTCAACAGACCCTTTGTTTTTTTCTTTTTCTTCTTGCGGAATAACTGAGATGAATGAATTTTTTACCATAAAAAGAATTCTTCTCTCTCTCTTTTTTTTTTTCTTTCTTTTCCACAGATATGGATTTTACCGATCAGGAATAATGATAATGCCAGTCATTTAGATCTGGTACACACAATAAAATAATCTGGATTTATTCATAGACTACTTTACTATCGAATCCAATTGAAAATTGGATTCGATAGAAGGAGATGGTACATTTCTACACCCACAAAAGGGAATGATTGGGACTTAAGAAAATTCTGCCGATTCATTCCTAGATCCAATTGATATGATACATCATTGAATCAGTATCATGTATCAGAATCTAATGTAACACAACGTGTGTGTACATTTGTATACCTTTATATACCGGATATGACACGTGATATAGATATATAGGAAATCCACCATCAACTAATTCTGACTCGTGGATACATATGTATCCTTGACATACTGAAACGACTGCCATTATTGGTATTAAACCAGTAGCGATTCATACAAGCTAAATCTTCTAATCGATAATTGGGCCAAAGAAACAATTTGAATTGGATAAATTCATTTATATCTGTATCAAAATGCTTGTCCTCATCCAAAAATTGCACACAGTTCCTTACGTTGTTGCCATTGAAAAATACTGAATTTCTATTCACAACATTCTCATTCTCGGAATTCAAACAAATTAGAATTCTCAATTCTCTACGACGTCTAGGAGATGGAATATTTTCAGGAACAAGCAAAGCATAATTATTTTCATCTCCATTCACAAGTACCTTTCCATGTTGTGCAATGGATCTATCGAAATAATCTTCATCAACATATTTTTTTTCTCGGCATATTCGATTAGTTTGGTACTTATTCTTATGGACCAATGAAATACTTATGGTTTGATACATAATCCATTGTCCATCCCATTTTATAGACAGACGAACCGGTTCGATAATCAATATTCCCCTTTTTATCAATTCTGTAAGAGTTAGATCCTTCTGAATCAGCATTACATCCAGGCGCATTTCTCCTCTTTGAATAGAGGATATAGCAATTTCCCTTGGATTTATCAGCCTAAGCAGGAGACAATATACCTTGATATTATTTAGAATTCTTTGATTCAAAGGATCAGCCCATCTCAATTGAAAAAGCAAATACCTTTTCAGGAAGAAATCTAGTTCCGCTTCCTTATTGCTCTTGGATTGTCTTTTCTTTCTACGTTTTTTAATGTCTGATTCCGCGGAATCTTTTTCAAGATCTTTTTGTCGGTTTCGTGGATCTGATCCAAGATTCCCTTGACCCAGCTCTTCTTTTTCTTCTTGATTTCGATTCTCTAATTCAAGATATTCTTTTTGATTAGATGATAGACGAAGATCCTTTTTTTGATTTCTGTTGATGTTTTTATTTTCACTAATGTTTTCATTTCCATTCAAATTGAAAATAAGTAATTTGATTGGTATGATCCACGGTTTAATCTTATATGCATCATAAAGTAGCACAAATTCTGAGAAGAACCAGGGTTCTAGATTCGATATGGGACGATGTAGCATTTCTTCATTCATTCCCATCCAATCAAAAAAAAAGGTTTTTTTTTGATTGGATGGGTTGATTTCTTGATGAATCGTGAGATAAAAAAGATCTTTCTTATCAATTATTTGATAATCATTAGTCCCAGTCTTAGTATTTTTATTAATGTTGGTTCCAGTATCTATATCGGTCCAAGTCTCAATATCGATATTCTTTCTAAGAAAAAAATTGAGAATTCTCCACTCCAAATATTTTCTATCCGGATTTTTCCCCGTATCAATAATAGACCCTTCCCCTAGATAATCATTAATAGCTATACCCCCGGGTACATAAAATGATTCGGGTTTAGGCATGTTGTAATTATATGGAATCTCTCGGTCTCCATTTACTTGGAATGGCGATCCATAAATATATGAGTCCTTCCTGTCTTCATAATGAATATATTTATGTGATAAAAGATCATATCTGTAGTGTTTTTTAAATTTTTCTTTTTGACTCGGTAATGAGTTCACTACATAATTATTTTGTTTCTCGTAATGAATTAATTGGTCTTTTTCCTTTTCATATGAATCTTTTTTTGAGTCTTTATTTTGAATCATACGACGTTGATTGACTCTATTTCGCCATTTTTGCGGTACTAATTTAGACCATCTAGTCTGAGATAAATTGTATTGATAATGACCCCTTAACCAATTTTTCCATTCATTCATTCCAGAATTCGGAAGTTTCTTAGACCTTGATTTGGCATCCAATATTCCTCGTGTCCCAAAATGGTCCTTTATTCTATCCTTAAGAAAAAGATATGCTCCGCGATATTGAAGTACAGATCTCAAGTAATACTTATTAATAATTTGGATTTGTGATAAATTGTAAAATACATATGCTTGGGACAAGGAAGATAAGTCACAATAAATCTGTGATTTATTATTACTAATATTAGAAAGAGACTTTTTTATAGTCGAAATAAAGTGAATTGCATTTTGATTTGTTTCATCAATTCCTTCTTTATTTCTTTCATCATTGGAAATGTCTTTGTCGATAATTTTTTTTGTTGATTCAAATTCAAGGAAAAGTTGTGCATTTATTCTGGGAATATTAATGTTACATAGAAAGATATCCATATAGATTCTTTCAATGAAAGATTTCATAAAATAGTGCCATTTACGTATTAATCGGGCACCTCCTCTTTTTGATATCTGCCAAATATGTTTCTGTGATTCCGATCTTTTATCATCACAACCTGTCTCGTTAGGACTAATCTTTCTATTTGGAGTTAGAAATACTTTTCTCTTGTCTTTTGTAATCCTTTCTATTTTATTTTGGATTGTGGTTGTCCTATCAGCCAGATCCTTCATTTTTTTTTCTGTCAGTGAATAATTTGTCCAATCCACAGATCTAATTCGAATGATCGATTCATGGTTAATCTTATTACTAATTATAGAATCTTTTCTATTTTCATTTGGTTCATATACTTTCCTCAATCCAAATAAGAAAAGTAGATTTACTTTTGCAAACTCTTTTATTATTCTTTTTATAAATAGAACTGTTTTGAGAATCCATCTTGTTTTTTCTTTTAAGACCCTTAGAAACCATTTTTTTCTTTCTCCTAAAGCTCTTAGAACTAGAAAACATTTCTTTTTCACTTTTCTAATTTTTTTTTCGAGTTCTTTCCAAATGGGGTCAAAAAACGAAGGTCCTTTTCGGGGAGAACCAAAAGGTAGTTCAGTTTCCATCCCCCAGACTGTTAAAAAACCAAAATTTTCTTTTTTTCCTTTCTTTTTCATTCGATCTCTATGATCGAATCGTAGCTTAGATCTGTGCCAAGGTTTCAGACAGAAGGGAAATAGGATCTTTATTTGAATACCGTCTGTTAGCCAGTCTTTCGGAAATTCTGTTTCTGATAATTGAACACCATTATAGGTGCATTTAACATGCATTTCTCTATTCCACTCCTTCCAATCCTCGTACCACTCGGGGAATTGAAATAATAACATACGGCCGAGATTTTTAGCTATTATCAATGAAGGCAATACGATGTATTTTCTAAGAATCGATTGTGTTACTAACATAGAACCTCTTATTGCTTGAGCAAATAGAATAGTATCCCAATTTTCTGCTATTGCTATCCGTTCATTCTCTTCCTGTTTCTCCTCCTTTGTTTTTTCCTTTTCTTTTGCCTCTTTTTCCTCAGAATCCGAAGTTTTTAATTCCGGACCTTTCCCCACCCAATTCCTAAAAATTAGGTTCATCATTCCGGAGATATCAAAAGAAAAAAAAAACGTTTTGTCTATTCTGTCCAAAAAAAGTGGGGAATGCACATTTACTTGAAACATTTCCCAAGTTACTGTTTTACGTCTTTGAGCGCGCATGGATCCTTTGATTAGATCCCTACGAAAATCCGATTGTTGCGAGTAACGTATCAACGCCACCTCTTGTGCTTGATATTCTGATCATTATTGGTATTCTGATCATTATTGGTATTCTGATCATTATCAGTATAAATTACCACACGTTTGGCTTTTCTTGAACGAATCCCATGATCCTCTGTTGATTCTTCCTCATTTTCTTCCTCCTGTCCTTCCAAACGGTCGGTTAATTTGTATGACCATCGAGGAACCTTTTTACCGATTTCTTCTATTCCAATAGATTTCTTTTGAATTGTTTGATCATTTGGATCAGTTGTAACTACATCGGATAGAAATTTCAAACATTTCGTTTGATTTTCTGAATCAAGTCTTCTTTGTTCGACCAATAGAGAAAATCCTTTCAAATTCAAACTAGGTGTTGATTCCCCAGCTAATTCACTGATTGAGGTCAAGGAATG